TTCTCTTCGCACTCCTTTGTGAAAGAGTAGAATGAGAAAGCTAATGAATCTTAAACCCATTGATAAAAAGAAAAAAAGAGGATAAATACTATAGTTAGTGAATAAAAGAGGGTTTGGGGATAGAGGGACTTGAACCCTCACAACTTATAAAGTCGACGGATTTTCCTTTTACTAGAAATTTCATTGTTGTCAGTATTGACATGTAGAATGGGACTCTCTCTTTATCCTCGTCCGATTAATCCACTTTTTAAAAGATCTCGAAAACTATGAATTGAAGGATTTGATTACTCAATATTCGATTGGAATGGGTTCACAATAATTCTAAAAAAATTCAGAATTTTCTATTTCATAATCATTCCTAATTTCATTCTAAAAAAGAATAAAGAACCTATATTATGATATGGGTTCCGTGATTAATCGTTTGCTATGTCAGTATCTATACGTGTGTATTAGATGTATAAAGCCCTTACTTTCTCTAAATTTAGAGAGAGTTCCACTACCAACACAACGTAATCAACTCGATTCGTTAGAACAGCTTCCATTGAGTCTCTGCACCTATCCTTTTCCTTTGGATTCTAGTTCGAGAACCACTTGTTTTCTCAAAACACGGATTTGGCTCAGGATTGCCCTTTTTTAATTCCAGGGTTTCTCTGAATTTGGAAGTTACCACTTAGCAGGTTTCCATACCAAGGCTCAATACAATCAAGTCCGTAGCGTCTACCGATTTCGCCATATCCCCATTTTCCTTTTCTTTGATTGAGACCTGGATTCCTTGTGTAATTTCATCCATCTCTTAGTTTTTTTTGGAATCGTTGAATTCATTACTCGACGTAGTCTAGCAGTTCGTCTCTATTTGACAGACCCTGCTTATTGCAATTCAGAATTGAATTGATTCTATCGTTGATGTATTTGCAATTCAATCCGAATCAATATATCCCAAAGTTTTTCTCTCCCCCACCCCCCCCCGCCTTTCTTTTTTAGAGTATTCAAAATCATACTATAACGCTTGATATTCATTCTTTTTTTTCTAATCAGAATTAGCAATTTCATTTGCTATGATTCTATGTTCTCCTTAGTGAAATATTAATCATTAAATTATTAAGAAATAACAAAAAAAACAAAATATCTCAAAAAATGTCTATAATGATCGAATGAAAATGCCAAGAAATTCGCATTTTCTCTTTATTATATCTTTCATCATATATATTATTCTTTTCTATGTATTAGATTACTCATCCGAGCCATATCAAATTGAAAATATCTGAAATCAAATTCAATATAGAAATTGGAATAGATTCTATTCTATTAGAAAAATCAATTTGTGAATTAGAGAAATAAAAAGAAAGTTCAAAAATTTCTATAATCCTATTTAAGGATATCCTCCAGTTAAGCATATCAAGTTAACTTTATCTTTATGAAGTTCTAGTATTTTTTTCTAAGTAGAACTTCCAATTTCGAACTAGTTAATAGCTAAGATTAATAATTAAGATCTGACATTTTACGGATTTCCTATACTATACATATTTCTATTTGTTACACTATTTCTGTTATGTAAGCCCACTTAGCTCAGAGGTTAGAGCATCGCATTTGTAATGCGAGGGTCATCGGTTCAAATCCGATAGTCGGCTTTTTTCTATATCGATGTTCCATGAACAAGAATCTCTCTTTTTCTCCGAATTAAATGGAGAATCCAGGATCTATTATGTGGTTCTACCTTACAATTTTGCTAGATACAAAACAATAAAATAAATAATATATATACAAAAAATCCAGATGTTGATGAAATTCCATTTTTTGTGGTACTTTAGTAGATTTTACTCTGTTTATCCTTTAGTTTAATTCAGTTTTAATTTTGATGTATTCTGTAATGTAAATACAATGAAATTAATTGTGTAAAATGAAATTTCAATAAAATAAACAAGGAGTCTTCATGTCCCGTTATCGAGGACCTCGTTTAAAAAAAATACGCCGTCTGGGAGCTTTACCAGGACTCACTAGAAAAACACCTAAATCCGGAAGTAATCTGAAAAAGAAATTCCATTCTGGGAAAAAAGAGCAATATCGTATTCGTCTTCAAGAAAAACAGAAATTGCGTTTTCATTATGGTCTGACAGAACGACAATTACTTAGATATGTACATATCGCTGGAAAAGCAAAAAGGTCAACAGGTCAGGTTTTACTACAATTACTTGAAATGCGTTTGGATAATATCCTTTTTCGATTGGGTATGGCTTCAACCATTCCTGGGGCCCGGCAATTAGTTAACCATAGACATATTTTAGTTAATGGTCGTATAGTCGATATACCAAGTTTTCGTTGCAAACCCCGAGATATTATTACTACGAAGGATAACCAAAGATCAAAACGTCTGATTCAAAATTCTATTGCTTCATCCGACCCGGGGAAATTGCCAAAGCATTTGACGATTGACACATTGCAATATAAAGGACTAGTTAAAAAAATCCTAGATAGGAAGTGGGTCGGTCTCAAAATAAATGAGTTGTTAGTTGTAGAATATTACTCTCGTCAGACTTGAACTTAACGAAAAAAGGAAAAGTTCATAGAATTTTCTTCCCCTTCCCCTTTCCCCGAACTAAATCGACCTAAGGCCCTTAATTCGTATTTTCCCATTCAACTAGCATAAATGGATTAACCCTAGGATCTTTTTTTCTTTTTTGTTCTTTCCTCTATGTGTATTTTACATACCACAGTAATTTACTAGAAAAAATTTCTATTAAATAAAGGTATTATTGCTGGAATAAATTGTTATTTGATTTGATACATTGTGATCGTTAACGTTGATCAATTAAGAGAAACGGAAAGAGAGGGATTCGAACCCTCGGTAAACAAAAGTCTACATAGCAGTTCCAATGCTACGCCTTGAACCGCTCGGCCATCTCTCCTACATAATCTTATTATGGAAAATAAACTAAGTGAATAGCGAGTTTTCCTATTCCTGCAGTACAGGTACAACCACAACGGCTCGGGGGTTCCATGGTTCTATTGGAAAAATTCCTTTTCATCTAAGTGGAAGGATCCAGGATTTTTTTACTAGGAATTCCGCTCCCTCGAAAAGTTTTAGTTTGGGTTTTCCCCAAACCAAAGAAAAAGAGAATGGAAGAATTCTTCTTATTCCATAATAAAATAGAGGAACCCTAGAATTCTGTTTGCATAAGGTACGCTACGCCATACAATCGAAATCTAAAAAAGGGTATGAGACAATTAATGACTTTGAAAACGCGAAATAGCTGATGAGAGAAGTTATTGTTGAGAAATAGAAAAGTGGAATGAAATCCAATCTTAGTCAAATATTTCATATCTCTTCTTGTCCAAACAGAAGGAAAAGGAGATAATTTGAGCTGAGCGGAAAATCCATACCTCTCTTATCCATTTAGAGCATATGGATCGATCGATTTATAAGAATCGAATGTGTTTGTTTTTATGTTATTTTGTGAAGAAATGAAAACAATTCTATATAGAATGGGTTGGGAATTATGCCTAGATCCCGTATAAATGGAAATTTCATTGATAAGACCTCTTCAATTGTAGCCAATATTTTATTGCGAATAATTCCGACAACCTCAGGGGAAAAAAGGGCATTTACTTATTATAGAGATGGTGCGATTTGACTCTTTTTTTTTTGTTTTTTTTTAGCCCTACCTACACCTCAGTCTTACGAGAAAGAGAGGGGGTTCGCATAGAGAGAACAAAATTAGTAAAGGAAACCCACGCTTGGGGAAGGTGAGGTGAACTAACAATTCCTTCTGTCGTGTATCCTCGATTGATGCGGCCTCAGATGCTTCAATTGTAGATTTGAGTATTGAGCGAAAGGTTACACCTACAGGATAGGTTCTGTATTACAGGCCAATCCTACTCTACTAGTACCAATAGGCAGCATAGGGGAGAAAAGCACTACACCTAGAAATAGGAATCAACAAGAGAAAAACTTTGTTAGAAATTAGCCCTTTCCTGATCGGTATCAGGGCTGGGAAGAATGGTTGGGATAACAAACAACCATCAGGTTTGTACTTTGGATACCCCTATAACCATCAAAGATCGTTGAAGTGGCTAATTCCTCTAAATAGGAGGCGTTGAGAACAAAGAAATTCTTGGAGCTATCGTTTTCCTCTAGCATTAATAGAATTCATTGGTGTTAAGAAAAACCTCTTGCGGGAAGGTTGGCTAGAGATTTCTTGGAAAAATACCAGCCCCTTTCGGTTCATAATAAGATGGGACTAATTCTATTTTTATTCTATAGATTATTTCGCTTAGTACTATGTACAGAAGGGAGGAGCCGTATGAGATGAAAACCTCATGTACGGTTTTGGAACGGAGATTTTTTGAATAGAATGAACGACCGTAACGGATGTTGGCTCAATCCGAAGGAAATTATGCGGAAGCTTTGCAGAATTATTATGAAGCTACGCGACTAGAAATTGATCCCTATGATCGAAGTTATATACTCTATAATATAGGCCTTATACACACAAGCAATGGAGAGCATACAAAGGCTTTGGAATATTATTTCCGGGCACTAGAACGAAACCCCTTCTTACCGCAAGCTTTTAATAATATGGCCGTGATCTGTCATTACGTGCGACTATCTCCACTATAGAAAGAAGAAAAAAAAAGAAAGGATCAAATTTTCTAGTAAATACTAGAAAAAGGGCTTTCTACATAGGGATCGTCAAAACAACGATTTTGCCCTATCAGCTGTAGGAAGGAAGGACACTTCACGAGAATCAAAATAGGAAGAAAGTATGGCCTATACTACTACTCTATGGATAAAGTTCCCAAATTGATAGAGAAAGCACCGTAAAGATCCATTAGTGAGCGACTGGGTCGATACAACTAAAAAAAACTGCTTACTTATCCCATAATATGGGGCAAAATTTAGGAATCTGCTTATGTAATAGAGCCGATCCACTAAGGAATTAAGCAGCGGTGTAGTATCAGATCCCAAAGATAGTAAGTTCTTTTTTCTTTCTTATGGGAAAAAG